AAAGTGGTTTACTAATACCCCCCCCCAAAAAAAAGAATTAGTAATGGATAAAATTTTTATCCATTTTGGATCGGATTTGGCGGCATAGCCAAGTGGTAAGGCGGGGGACTGCAAATCCTTTATCCCCAGTTCAAATCCGGGTGTCGCCTGATCAACAAAAGACTCGGGATTTCATATCCTGCTGATCTAACTCGACGAATTCTTGCCCAGCAGAAGCAGAGGCAAAGGACTAGGCCTGTCGATACTTGATTTTTTGAATCTGTGGGTTCTATAAAAAAAAAAAAGATTCCCGATTCAATAAAGAATCCCGTTGGATTTTCATCCCTTTCCACTCTTTCTTTTCTATAACCTACTATCTTCCTTATACTTAAGCATAGAATTAATTTACATATACATACAATTAATTACCTGATGAGGCATTATATGACCGGTATTCTATGGGTCACACATAGATCCAAACTTTATAAGTGAGATGGAAAGAGAACGCGATAAGCTCTAAGCTAAGTTCTTTGTGATTATCTAATACTTTTTTTTGAATATGGAGACGTATGATAAATATGGGTCTGGGCTCCGGGTCTCCCGGTATAGTATAAAAGATCTAATATTACAACAAATTTACTAAAAAAGGGCGTTGCTTGGTCTTTTATTAGTTTCCTCTTTTTTGTTTGAATTGGTACTGGAACACATGGATCAAAAATGCAGTGTGCAATTTGAATGAGAATGAGATAGATTGTTTCCAATTAGTAATTGAGGATACACAAAGTTGGGTCTAGAAAAGGTGTGGTTTAATCTGAAAAGATACTCTGTTGAGGTAATTATGTTAAGTTCATTGCGTATCGTAAAATAAACGAATATGCTTTGTCTATATACTCCCCGTAAAAATATGGGCACTCTATTCCATTTCTTTCATTGATCAAAAACAATCGAAAAAAAAAAAGTCAGACCTGTATGGTATCTCTTAAAATACTTAATATAGTAATACGATCGATTCCACGAATCTACATATACCTCTCCCTTATCAATCGGTACTAGTGGAAGAAATGAAAATTCCCGTATTTCTCTGATGATAAATGCGAGGCGAAAAACAAAAGAAATAAAGACCCCACTGGGGGTTAAATCTTGCTCCCTGTCCCCCTTTTCACGTAAAGTAGAAAGATGAATTTCTCAATTCATCGGATCCTAGTTCGGGACTGACGGGGCTCGAACCCGCAGCTTCCGCCTTGACAGGGCGGTGCTCTGACCGATTGAACTACAACCCCAGTGAGGTGTACTACATACATATTCTTATGGTTTCATTCGAACATTCTATTCGTCGTGTTGTAACAGAGATATGCATGATATACTGATATTATACCCACATGGATATGGACTATAGTGAGAGTGAGATGGATTACTAGTAATCCAATGGTTATTTTATTGCAAAAAATAGATAATAAATCTTTCAATGAGAAAAAAGACTTTTTTTTTACCCCTTTCTTGATACTTAAAGATCGTGAATCTAGATCGTTAGAAAGATGAGAACTGATGGTAAAAATATGGTAGAGAAAAAAATTGACTCTTTATTTCTACGGATCAGGCATTTCTGGAGGACAAATTGGTTATATCATACTCATAGAGCGGCGAATTATTGGGCCGAGCTGGATTTGAACCAGCGTAGACATATTGCCAACGAATTTACAGTCCGTCCCCATTAACCGCTCGGGCATCGACCCAGGAAGAATTCATTCTAGGCTTATTGATAATCCATGATCAACTTCCTTTCGTAGTACCCTACCCCCAGGGGAAGTCGAATCCCCGCTGCCTCCTTGAAAGAGAGATGTCCTGAACCACTAGACGATAGGGGCACATATGCCCGACCATCATCGTACTATAGATGATAGTATGAGCTGTTTTTTTGAATTGTCAATATAATCTAATGGTATGACTAGATCCGAAGGGCCTTTGCTACTTTTAGGATTCCATAGAATCTTTTTTTATTTGATGGCTCATGAATGAACCATCAAATACTATTATATATATATAACCAAACGAAGTATAGGACTCCTTCAGTTCAGGCAGTGGTTGGTACAACAGAAAAAGGGGTAAAACCTCATTTGATTTCTTTTCTAAGATTTGAACTCATTGATTCGTTCATCGTTCAGATGAGATATGCCTCTCACTATCCCACACTAAGCCCAAAATTTTAAAAACGATAGAAATTTTTTCTTTTTTTTTTCTGTTCTGGTTCGGCTAAGTGAAGTGGGATAGCCGAGCCATTCCCTTTTCTGATAGCGGGCCGGGCCAAACAAATAAAGAAAGAAATTTATTCAACAAACAAAAGGAGAGAGAGGGATTCGAATCCTCGATAGTTCTGAACAAAGAACTATACCGGTTTTCAAGACCGGAGCTATCAACCGCTCAGCCATCTCTCCGAGGGATAATCTCGATTTTATTCCTACGAATAGAATATGGCCATATGAGATGATACACTAGCTATCTGTGGAAACATCCCAGATACGAATCCATATTTCGATCTATCTGTCTGTATACTGTATATATGGATATATATATGCATGATCCAGTATGTCCATTTGTGAAGTAAATACTAAAGGCCCCCGACTCCATGTACGAATAAAATAAAGTGGTAAAAAGTTCTGTTCTAAAGAATCAATTGATTCATGGTAAAATCCCTCCATGATGCATTTTTTTTTACAATTTTTACTAAGTGAAGGATCAAATGGTATAGTTCATTTGTTGGTAGCTTGGAGGATTACAAGCATGACTACAGCTTTCCAATTAGCAGTTTTTGCATTAATTGCAACTTCATCAATCTTACTGATTAGTGTACCCTTTGTATTTGCTTCTTCTGATGGTTGGTCAAGTAACAAAAATCTTGTATTTTCCGGTACATCATTATGGATTGGATTAGTCTTTCTGGTAGCTATCCTTAACTCTCTCATCTCTTGAATTTGGTATTTCCCCGATCAAAAAATGCCATTCCTTCTAAAAAATTTGGATTGTGAGACATATTAAGATTCAATCTGAGTTCCTAAAAAAATCAATTTTTATTTAATTGTTATTAATTGGATATAATAAAAAAATTATCTTAATTGGAGTCTGACTTTACTTACTTTACTATAGTATCTGGCCCTGTGCAAATATGATCCAGACACATATATGATATATCATTTATTTATGTCATATATGTGTGGACATATGCGTGCGTATCAGGAACGAAGAAAATGCGGATATGGTCGAATGGTAAAATTTCTCTTTGCCAAGGAGAAGATGCGGGTTCGATCCCCGCTATCCGCCGAAGTAATGTACTCTGGTAAAAAATTCGCTATAGCTAGAGTTAACTACCATACTATAGTAGTTAGTATAGTAGTTCTATCTTTTCCTCCCATCCAAAAAAAAAATGGTCATTAATTACTAGGTAACAGAATTACACGATTTTTGACAAAAAAATGTTGCGGAGACAGGATTTGAACCCGTGACCTCAAGGTTATGAGCCTTGCGAGCTACCAAACTGCTCCACTCCGCGCTGAAGAACGGAAACTAATGGGCGAAGAAAGATTGGATATGCCCCTCTACCATATCTATACAAATAGAATAGTCCATTTATACAGAATGTTAAAGGGGTCTCCTCTATGATCTATGATCATAGAGATCTATACAAATATGAAACAAGATTTTTATCCTTACCAACTTGATCTTGTTGCGCCCGGTAACAAACATGCATGAACCCTTTCTCGAAGTATGTGTCCGGATAGCCCAAAGTCTCGATAGTTAGCTCTAGGTCTTCCCGTCGAAAAACAACGTCGATGAAGGCGTATAGGTGCACTATTACGTGGTGGGGATTGCAATTTTCCATGAATTTCCCATTTTTCACTCAACGACGGGACTTTGCTTATTTTTTTTTGGGGGGATCGACGAATCAAATGATATTTCTGTTCCAATATTTGTCGCTTCTTCTCCCTCCGAATCAAACTTTTTCTTGCCATAATGTTCAGTTCCTATCATTATCACAGTTCGGATCCTAAATGTAAAATAAAAATAGAAGAAGTTAGATCCCCCCTCCACATCGAATCAAATTAGCCAAAGGCGTGCGTTCATGAGCCCATGCTAAAGTTTCAATCAATTCCTGCCAATATTCATGCCAGGAAATTAAGAACATAAATCAAGTAGCCCAAACAAGATGTCCAAATAAGAACATCCACGCCCATACCGATAAACTATTCATATCAAAAGGATTATATCCATTGATAAGTTGTGAAGAGTTTAACCATAGATAATCATTCAAGTCAAGGAAGATTTTGATGTTCCGCTCTAGATGAAAGAGAGTAAGCGGGCTCTAATTCTATGTATGGGCTAAAAAGGGCTTCATTTATATTCCCAATTTGGAAGATTCATTCATATCCATTTATTATGAACGGAAACAAAGCAATGGGATGAATCAAAAGAGTTCTGCACCACGAACTCTGTACCGCACACATCACTTAGATGGACCCCGGAAAGTAAGGTAAGCGGGAGTGAAGAAATCGAATAAATATGAAAGAAAATGCGAAATTAAGAAATGAAGAGGGAGCCTATTTTATTTGTACTGTGTCTGAAAAGCATCCTGTCTATTCCTACCCTTCAACTCCTCGAAACTGTTGAGTTTTTTAGCCAACTCTTTTTTGGATATATACGAAGACTTAACATTCTTTTTGAGTGGGAGAAGGCACAGTATGAACAAATAAGAAACAAAAAAGAAAAGGGCACATAATCTCATTTTTTCTTTACCATACATCTTTTTTTTACCCATTTTTCAAAATGGAGGTATATATCTATACACCTAGATGCATAAGAATAAGCATGTATCCTGTTCTAGACTATTAACGAATATCTATCCCGATCCGTCTCGATCAATTTGTATGAATATCATCTATCCAATAAATTATTCACGTGTCAGGAACCAGATTTGGACTGGTGACACGAGGATTTTCAGTCCTCTGCTCTACCAACTGAGCTATCCCGACCATTTTACGTGCATCATCCTACTAGAGTACTTGTATCTATGTCAATTAGAGGGACTAAAGAAGTTTTTAAAAAGCTTACCTCGTCCTTGAATTTCTTTGATTAAAAAAAAGAAGAATTTCTTTGTAAGTGTAAAGATAATGATATGTACTGTGAATGATTCAATAATGAATGTAGATTCCTTGACCATATAGGTTCATTTGTACGGGTATTGTATCTATCCACAAGACTTGGCTTGGAATAAAATCCAAAGATTTCTGCTCGGATCTATTTGTTAAAGAGTAGAGTGAATGAGAAAGATAGTGAATTTTGTTTGAATCGCTGATGAAAAAAAAAAAAGAGGGATAAATACTTAGGAAGTAAAACGGTCTTTTTATTGGGGATAGAGGGACTTGAACCCTCACGATTTCAAAAGTCGACGGATTTTCCTCTTACTAAAAATTTCATTGTTGTTGGTATTGACATGTAGAATGGGACTCTCTCTTTATTCTCGTCCGATTAAAAAGAAAAAGATCTATCAGACTCTGGAATGAATGATTTGATCACTGAATATTAGATTCTTCCTCCAACTTGGATTATAATGGATTCAGAATAACTCTGAATTTTTTAATATATAAAGGATTCGGGTCGTGATTAATCATTTGATATCTCAGTATATGTATACGTACGCTTTAGGTATATAGGTTTATCCTTTCTGTAATTTCGATAGAAGGATTCCAGCTACCAATGCAACGTAGCCAACTCCATTTGTTAGAACAGCTTCCATCGAGTCTCTGCACCTATCCTTTTTTTGATTCTAGTTTTATAAACCCTTGTTTTCTCAAAACAAAAATTTGGCTCAGGATTGCCCATTTTAAATTCCAGGGTTTCTCTGAATTTGGAAGCTACCACTTAGCAGGTTTCCATACCAAGGCTCAATCCAATTAAGTCCGTAGCGTCTACCAATTTCGCCATATCCCCTTTTGAAACCAAGGTCCAGCTGTAATTACATCCACTTCTTTCATTTATCTTGTAACCGTAGAATTCATTAGATAATGATTTTTAATATATAAAAAGCGGATGCTGCTTTTTTTTCGCCATCCTCTCTCATTTCATCTCTATTAGATGAACCATATTTGTTTCGATCATAAATTATTCTATCATCGATATATCCGCAATTCAATATGGATAGATATATCCCACACATATATGTCTATTCCTCCTTTCATTTTCACAGCGCAATTTGGAATATAGGGACGGCCTATATTCATTCTTCTTTTTTTTTTTCGCCCTATCTTCTCCTTTTCCGAATGAAACCCGAGGAATGTTTCATTAGAATTTGAATTCGATCTTTATCCTTATCTTTTTATTAGGTTCTTAGGACCGATCCGCTATAATATAATTAACACAATTTGCTATTGCTATATAGTTAATATGAAATTAATAGCTAATTGTGAATATTCAGTACTTTCCCGAATTCCTATACACTATTTTGATTTCTGTTATGTGAGCCCGCTTAGCTCAGAGGTTAGAGCATCGCATTTGTAATGCGATGGTCATCGGTTCGATTCCGATAGCCGGCTTTTCTATCTCGATTTTTCCATGATTGATAATCTCTCCTTGAGATCGAGGAATATGGAAATCCTCCCCCTTTCTCCAAACGTCGGGTCACCCATCTCTTATGTCGCGGTAACTTGCAACTAGGAATAAAAAATTGATTGGAAAAATGAGATCTCTACAAAGCAAATAATAAAACGGAGCCCAAACTTCCTATATATATAAAAAAAACCCGGATATTGATACAATTCATTTCATTCTACCTTGTAGTACTTCAGTATATTTAGCTCGGTTTATCCTTTAGTTGAGTCTGAATTTCGATTTATTCTGTAATATTAAATTGAAATAAAAAAGGAGTCTTTATGTCTCGTTACCGGGGACCCCGTTTCAAAAAAATACGCCGCCTAGGGGCTTTACCGGGACTAACTAGTAAAAGACCTAGATCTGGAAGTGATCTTAAAAACCAACAATTGCATTCTGGGAAAAGATCGCAATATCGTATTCGTTTAGAAGAAAAACAGAAATTGCGGTTTCATTATGGTCTGACAGAGCGACAATTACTTAGATATGTGCATATCGCCGGAAAAGCCAAAGGTTCAACAGGTCAAGTTTTACTACAACTACTTGAGATGCGTTTGGATAACATCCTTTTTAGATTGGGTATGGCTTCGACCATTCCTGGAGCCAGGCAATTAGTTAACCATAGACATATTTTAGTTAATGGTCGTCTAGTGGATATACCGAGTTATCGTTGCAAACCCCGAGATATTATTACTACGAAGAATAAACAAAGATCGAAAACTCTGATTAAAAAATCTATTGCTTCGTCCCCCCACGAGGAATTGCCAAAACATTTGACTATTGACTCATTTGAATATAAAGGATTTGTAAATCAAATAATAGATAGTAAATGGATCGGTTTGAAAATAAATGAGTTGTTAGTGGTAGAATATTATTCACGCCAGA